CCAATAGCTGCTTCAGCGGCTGCAATAGCTATAACAAAAATGGAGAAAATGTCTCCTTTTAATTGACGATTATCAAAAAAATAAGAAAACGTTACAAAATTGATATTAACCGCATTTAATATAAGTTCCAGACACATAAGGGCTCTAACCATATTTCGACTTGTGATCAATCCATAGATACCGATAGAAAATAAATAGGCACTCAAAACAAGTACATGTTCGAGTATCATTAACCAACTCCTTATCAATCTTGATTCATTTCAATATGAACAACAATTCAACTCATTCTATTTACTTGCATATAGAAAAGCTGGAATAAAGTAAAGGAATCCGTTGGTAATATGGTAATAGATTGCCCTAAAGTCTTTCTCTTTTATCAACCCCCTATCTTTTTCTTTTATCAAAGAATTTATGAATGTAATAACCAAGAACAAAGTTTGATTTGAATTACTAGTTTTCATTCAATAATTTTTATTGACGAGCTACAGCAATTGCACCTATTAAACCAACTAAAAGAATTATTGAAATGAATTCGAATGGAATAAAAAAATCTGTTGATAAATGAATTCCAATTTGTTGACTATTACTTATCAAATCTTGCTCTACAATCTGATTTGATTTTGTAGTCCAAATAATCCCGTACCATGACGTATCTAGAATAGTAGTAATTAGTGAAATAAAAAGACTTGTACAAACTATCGAAGTAACTCCATCCCCCACGGTCCAAAGATGAAAATCCTTGTAATATTCTGAACCATTCATGAACATAACAGCAAAAATGATTAAAACATTTATAGCTCCTACGTAAATAAGGAGTTGCGCGGCAGCTACAAAATAGGAGTTCGATAGAATATAGAATAGAGATATACAGACAAGAACCAATCCCAATGAAAAGGCGGAATAAATTGGATTGGGAAGGACTACTACTCCTAGACCTCCTAATATAAGACCCGATCCCAGAGAGACTAAAATAAAATCATGTATTGGCCCAGGTAAATCCATTTATTTTATAGAAAAAATATATAAATCTTTCATGATTTTATTGACCTGACCAGGAAAAAAGAGGTTACTCTGCTACTTTAAAATTGTAAAACAAATAAATGTAGATTGATGTAGAAAAAGTGATTGGATCACCCTCATTTCCTATTCGAGTTTGAAACTATATATTTGGAATAAAAATATAGTAATTTTTTTCAATTCAAATTAAGCTAAGATTCTCACTAATCAATTAATAGTTTGTATTGAACAAACAAAAACTTCATTCTTTTAGGTTCAAACTGAACCTCAGTAATTGAAAAATTTTTGATTCAAAAAAGGGATCTATTTTTTTATTTGAGGAGAATTCGAAATTATTCGAATTGTATAATCATCAATTACGGATACCGGTAACCGACCCAACGCAATTTGATTATAATTCAATTCATGACGATCATAGGTAGAAAGTTCATATTCTTCAGTCATTGATAAACAATTAGTTGGACAATACTCAACACAATTACCACAAAATATACAGACCCCAAAATCAATACTGTAATTAAGCAAGCGTTTCTTTCGAATATAAGTTTCCAATTTCCAATCAACAACAGGTAGATCTATAGGACATACACGAACACATACTTCGCAAGCAATACATTTATCAAATTCAAAGTGGATTCGGCCTCGGAAACGTTCCGAGGTGATCAATTTTTCATAGGGATATTGAATCGTTACTGGTAAACGATTCACATGGGACAAGGTAATCATGAAACCTTGTCCGATGTACCGGGCTGCTCGTATTGTTTGTTGACCATAATTTTTTAACTCAGTTATCATAGGGAACATATAGTGAATATTTAGAAAAAGGTTTTTTTCTTTCTCTTGTTTGAGAGAAGTTGTGAATATTATTGTAGTTCTTTAGAGTGAAAGAAGTTGGGACGAAGTTGTTAATAATAGATTACCTAGAGAAATAGGTAAAAGAAATTTCCATCCAAGATTTAAAAGTTGGTCCATTCTAAGTCTCGGTAAAGTCCATCTTGTTGCAATAGGAATGAACAAGAATAAATAAGTTTTAGTTAATGTAATAAAGATACCTATTATTGTTCTAAAGACTTTACCGGCTTTATTTATATCACCAGGGACGAATATATACGGAATAGAAAAATTCCAACCCCCCAAGTAAAGAACTGTTACAAATAATGAAGAAACTAATAAATTCAGATACGAAGCAACGTAAAATAAACCAAATTTGATACCGGAATATTCGGTTTGATAGCCTGCTACTAACTCTTCTTCTGCTTCTGGTAAATCAAAGGGTAATCTTTCACATTCGGCTAGAGAAGAAATTATAAAAATGATAAACCCTATAGGTTGACGCCACAAATTCCACCCCCAAAAACCATACTTTGATTGCGCTTCAACTATATCAACTGTACTTAAACTGTTAGATAATTATAGTCGATGATAACATCACTGCTCCATCGCTATTTCAGAACCGTACATGAGATTTTCACCTCATACGGCTCCTCAGAGGTCACAAATAAATCTAAAGAACCTTCGCTATTTTTGAATCATTTGATAGGATATAGGATAGAAGGATAGACACCCTACCTAAGATTCCGAATTAGACCCATGGAATTCTGTCTGCTATATTTTAATAAAATAAATAAAAAAGTGCTTCTGAATTTATCTTATCCTTTAAAGAATTTTTATTTTTCTTTGTTGATTAATAACTAAATCCTTGAATAAAAAACTTTGTTGTAAAAATATCACATAGATATTTCAACCTATTTTTTTGATTACGAAAAAAAAATCAATTATATTTTATATTAGTGTTCATAAATCATGACAACCTTTAAATACAAATATGTATCCAGGAAAAAAAGAAATCTTTTTTTTTTTTCAATTCCATTCTTTCTATTTTATTTCGTTCCTATTCTTCTTTCTCAGAAAAGGGGACTTTAACCAAAGTAAAAGATTACTTCGTTCTTGATAGTTATTTAATCAGTGGATAGGAACATACTCTGGATCGGAATCGTGGGGAGTACTTCTTTATCATTTCTACTAACTTAAAGTCCCAATTCAAATTCCTTTTCTGTACAGAAATATCCTCTTGGATAACTCCTATAAACTCCATTACGAATCCTTTGTGTATCTTGGTCTTCCTAACCATCCACCCGTTTTTGCTCAACCTTGCATTATGGTAATAGATATTAAAAAAAAACTCCATACGGTTGATCTTTTAAACCCGCTTCAAGTCATGATGACTAAATGACTAATCAACCATTCTTGGGGTAAACCGTCTCAACTACTTTTACTTAATTCTTGTACATAGGAAATGAGATTCAATATTACTTTACTGCAAATTTACAAGTCGTTTTCTTTCACTCATATAACTATCTGGTTTAATTTATCAATTCAAATGATGAATCAAAAAATGAAAATATTAAACTTTCTTCCGAGAAAGAAATTAGGGTATTTTTTACGGCTCACCGAATCACACGTAGAGATATTGATAATACACATAGAGTTAATGGTATTTCATAACTAATTGATTGGGCAGCAGCCCGTAAACCACCTAAAAAGGAATATTTATTGTTTGATCCATATCCTGACATAAGAAGTCCAAGAGGAGCAATACTTGAAATAGCGATCCATAAAAAAACAGCAATACTAAGATCGGTTAGAACAAGGTTATAGCTAAAAGGAATTACTGAAAAACTGAGTAAAATGGATATGACTGCTATAGATGGTCCAATACTAAACAAACGAGCATCTCCTCTAGATGTAAGAATATTCTCTTTGAAAAGTAGTTTTGTACCATCTGCTAGGGCTTGAAGGATTCCCAAGGGGCCGGCATACTCAGGACCAATACGTTGTTGTATCCCTGCAGAAATTTCTCTTTCTAACCAAACAATTACTAGTACGCCGATTATAATTCCTAATACAAGAGCTAAAATAGAGACAAGGATCCATATGATTCCGTAGAGTTCTTTTAAGGATTCCAATCTGGAAAACGAATTGATAGCTTTTATTTCTGTTATCATTTCAACGATCAACTTCTCCCATAATGATATCTATGCTACCTAGTATTGTCATAATATCAGCCAATTTCATTCTTTTAACTAAATGAGAAAGAATTTGCAAATTGATAAAACCCGGCGGTCGGATTTTCCATCTCCAAGGAAAAACAGTCTGATCTCCTATCAAAAAAATTCCCAATTCCCCTTTTGGGGCTTCGACTCTCACATAAAGTTCTTGTTTCGACAATTCAAAAGTCGGAGAAGGTTTTTTACTAATAAATCGATATTCAAAATCATTCCATTCGGGATCTTTTACATCTTTTACTCTAACAAAGCGCCGGGTTTCTAAATTTTCATAGGGACCCCCTGGGATTCCTTCCAGAGTTTGCTGAATCATTTTTATCGATTCTGTCATTTCACCGATTCGTACTAAATAACGAGCTAATGAATCCCCCTCTTTTTGCCATTGAACCTTCCAATCTAATTCGTCGTAACACTCATAACGATCAACTTTACGAAGATCCCATTGTATTCCGGAAGCTCGTAGCATTGGTCCTGATAAACCCCAATTTATTGCTTCTTCTCCACCAATAATGCCTACGCCTTCAACACGTTCTAAAAATATAGGATTCTGTGTAATAAGCTTTTGATATTCAGTAACCCTTGTTAAAAAGTAATCGCAAAAATCCAAACATTTATCTATCCAGCCATAAGGTAGATCAGCAGCTACTCCTCCAATACGAAAAAAATTATGCATCATTCGCATACCAGTAGCAGCTTCGAATAGGTCATATATTAATTCTCTTTCTCGAAAAATATAGAAGAAGGGGGTCTGTGCCCCAATATCCGCCATAAAAGGGCCTAGCCATAACAAATGAGAAGCTATACGACTCAACTCCAACATAATGACTCTGATATAGCTAGCCCTTTTAGGTACTTGAATATTTCCTAACTGTTCGGGTCCATTTACAGTTATTGCTTCTGTGAACATAGTAGCTAAATAATCCCAACGTGTTACATAAGGCAAATATTGTATAATTGTTCGGTTTTCCGCAATTTTCTCCATCCCTCTGTGTAAATAACCCAATATTGGTTCACAGTCAATAACATCTTCACCATCTAGAGTAACGATGAGTCGAAGAACACCATGCATTGATGGGTGCTGAGGACCCATATTTACTATCATGAGGTCTTTTCTTGTAACTGGCGCAGTCATAAGTTTTTTATCGATTCATTCTTCCATGAATTGCTGAAAGTGAAAGGAAGTTTATCAAAATTGAAACAAGATTCCGCAAATTAACGAGTTTTTCTTTCTCGAATATCCAACTGATCAATTAATTCTTTATAACGTACTCTATTTTTTTTTGACAAATAAGCCAGTAGTCGTTGACGTTTTCCCAAAATTTTCCGCAACCCCCTCTGAGATAAATAGTCCTTTTTGTGTAATTCTAAATGAGAAGTAAGTTTTCGTATCTTATTGGTAAAACTGAATACTTGAAATTCAACTGACCCTTTGCTTTCTTCTTGACAAATAATTGAAATGAATGAATTTTTTACCATAAATTTATCCGCCCCTTTTTAGAAATATGGATTTTAATGATCAGTAATAATAATGCTAGTCATTTTATTTTAAATTTTAATGCGATATAATATATACAATAATCTAAATTTCTTTATTTTTATTTATGGATTCAAAATTTTATCAATTATTTAAATTTTTTATTTAGAAGTATGACGCATATATTTTTGAATTTAAAAAAGTGAATAATTTTAACCTCACCTCCGATTTACTAGATTAAAGATTTTGTTGATTCACTAGATCTAATTGATACATTATTGATTTAATTGGAATATGTACATCTGTATCTTCTATGGTAAAAGAAATAAGTTTTTAACCGCGGATACATATGTATCCTTAACATACTAAAACGACTGCCGTTATTGGTATTAAACCAATAACGATTAATACAAGCTAAATCTTCTAATCGATAATTAGGCCAAAGAAAAAACTTGAATTGAATTAATTCATTTTTATCTCTAATCTTTTTTGCCCAGTTCTCGTTATAACATACTGGATTTCTATCCACACCCTTACCGCTTTTTGAATTGAAACAAATGAGAATTCTCAACTCTCTACGACGTTTAGATGATAAAATATTTTCAGGAACAAGCAAATCAAAATCATTTTTATCTCTATTTCTGATTCTTTTTTGATATTCTGAAATGGACTCATTAAAATGAGTTTTATCAATATATCTTTGTTCGTGGTATCTTTGATTACTTGTTTTGTACTTACTTTTATGAACCAAGGAAATACCTATGATTTGATACATAATAAATTGTCCATCATTTTTTACAGACACACGAGTGGGTTCGATAATAAATAGTCCCTTTTTCATCAATTCTGGAAAAGTTAAATTCTGTTCAATCAACATTATATCCAAACAGAGTTCTCCCTGTTGAATCGAGGATATAGTAATTTTTCTTGGATTATTCAGTCTAAGCAGGAGACAATATACCTTGATATTATTGATTATTCTTTGATTCAAAGAATCGTCCCATCTCAATTGAAAAAGCAAATAACGTTTCAGGAAGAGATCCATTTCTGCTTCCGTTTTACTTTTGTATTGTTTTTTCTTTTTAGGCTTTTTATTGTTTGATTCCACATCATTTTCTTCAATACCCTTTTGTTGGTTTGATAGAACGGATCCAAGATTGCCTTGTCCTACGGGTTCTTCTTTATTTTTATTCTTTATTTTTTTATACCATCGAATCAAAAAATTCCTTTTTTGTTTTTCATTGATGTTTTTATTCGTACTTGCCCTAATATTTTCATTTTTATTCGAATTTAAAAGAAGAAATTTGCTTCGTATAATCCACGGTTTTATTTTATATACATTATATAGTTGTAAAAATTCTGGGAATAACCAAAGTTCCATATTCGGTATTGGACGGTTTAGTATTTCTTCATTCATTCCCATCCAATCAAAAAATACCCTTTTGAGATTTGTTGTGATATTTTTTGAATTTTTTTTTTTATCTTGATGAATCGTAAGATAAAAAAGATCTTTTTTATCAAATTTATCAACTATTTGGTAATTATTAGTACCCATCTTAGTACTTTGGTTAATCTTGGTATCGATCTGTATCCAGGTTTCAAGATCGGTTTTTTTTTTTAGAGGAAATTTTAAGATTTTCCAATCAAAATATTTTCTATCTGCATTTTTTTCGATATATAAAAAACTGCCTTTTCCTAGATAACTATTGATAAGAATACTCTCCAGGATATCAAAAAAGTTGTCTTTATGTATGTTAGAATTGTAAAAAAGCTCTTGGTTCTTATTTATTTGCAATCGTAATTCATACCTATAAATAGAAATAGAAGAGGCCTTTTTTTTTTCATAATTAAGGGATTTATATGATAAAAGGTCATATCTATTGTATTTTGGAAAATTTTCTTTTTCATTCAATAATGAATATACTTCAGAAACATTTTCTTTTCTGTAAAAATTTAATTGGTCTTTCTCATAGGACTCCCATTTATAAAATTTTTTTTTTTTAGTCATACAACGTTTATTAATTCTATTCCGCCATCTTTGTGGTATTAATCTAGACCATCTAATCTGAGATAAATCATATTGATAATGTCCTCTTAACCAATTTTTCCAGTCATTCATTGCAGAATTATGAGGTTTTTTATGCCCTAATTCGGTCTTAAATATTCCTTGTGTTCCAAAAAAATTCTTTATTTCAGTCTTAAGAAATAAAGATGTTCCCCGATATTCAAGAACAGATTGTAATTTATACAAATTTATAACTTGGGTCTGAGATAACCTATAAAATACATATGCTTGTGACAAGTAGGATAAATCACTAAAAATATGTGACTTTTTTATAGTCGAAATAAAACAACTTGTATTTGGATTTTTTTTATTCATTTTTTCTTGATTTGGTTCATTATTGTAAATGTATTGATCAATAATTTTTTTTGTTGATTCAAGAAAAAGTTGTGTATTGATTAGGGGAATATTAATGATAGATAAAAAAATATCTATGTATATTTTTTCAATGAAAAATTTTATAAAATAATGGAATTTATAGGTTAATCGAGCATTTCTTCTTTTTAATATTTGCCAAATTTTTTTTGGTGACTCTAATTTTTTAGGATTATAACTTTTTTTTTTATCTTTTGTAATTCTTTCTATTTCATTTCGAATTATATTTATTTTATTAGTAAGATCTTTCATTTTTTTTTTTGTCAGTGAAGGTTTTGACCAAGCCGGAGATTTAATCTGACTAAACGATTCATCAATTATTTGATTTCTGATCAGAAAATCTTTTTCTTTTTTAGTTTCATTCGATTCATATACTTCTCTTAATCTAAACCTAAATAATAGAATTGGATTAAGTTCTTTTATTCGTTTTTTTATAAATATAACATTTTTCATAATCCATTTTTTTATTTCTTTTAAAACTTTTAGAAGTAATTTTGTTTTTCCTTTTAAAATCTTTAGAGCTATAAAATATTTCTTTTTAAATTTTTCAATTTTTTTATTGAGCTCCTTAATAATGGGTTCAAAAAATGAGGGGCGCTTTCTAGGAGAACCAAAAGGAAGTTCAGCTTCCATTCCCCAAACTGTCAAAAAACAAAAATCATATTTTTGCTTTTTTTTTTTCATTAGATCTCTAGGAGAGTTAGATCTCTGCCAAGGTTTCAGATGGAAAGGAAATAGAATTTTAATCTGAATACCATCTGTTACCCAATTTTGCGGAAATTCTGTTTCTGATAATTGTACACCATTATAGGTACATTTAACATGCACCTCTCTATTCCATTCCTGTAAATCCTCAAACCATTCTGGAAGTTGAAATAATAACATACGCCCAATATTTTTGGCTATTATCAATGAAGGCAATAGAAAATATTTTCTAAGAATTGATTGAGTTATTAACATGTAACCTCTTATTCCTTGTGCAAAGGGAATGGTATCCCAGGCTTCTGCTATTTCTATCTGTACTATTTCTTTTCTTTTCTTCTCTTCTCTTTTCTTCTCTTCTCTTTTCTTCTCTTCTCTTTTTGTCTGCTCTGCTGCATACTTTCCAATTTGGACCTCTGCTACGCCCTTTATCCAATTTCTAAAAAGGGGTTTCGTTAGTTCGAAGATATCAAAAAAAAAGGGGGGGGATTTTTTGATCCTGTACAAAAAAAGTGGGGAATGCACATTTGCTTGAAACAATTCCCAAATAACTATTTTACGCCTTTGAGCACGTATAGAACCTTTGATTATGCCTCGTCGAAAATCGGATTGTTGTGAATAACGTATCAAAGCTAGTTCGTCTGTTTGATCCGAAGTTTCGGTATTCGTTGTATTAGGGTCGGTATCTTGCTTGTTATCAGTAAAAATGACCACACGCTTAGCTTTTCTTGATCGAATTTGATCATCCAAGGGCACGTCTTCTTGATCTTCTCCCGATTGTTCCAATTCGGCGATTAATTTGTATGACCAGCGGGGGGTTTTTTTACTAATTTCTTTAGCATCAGTTATAATTTCATGGATTAATTCTTGGGAATCTGTATACGGAAGAAGAATACTATGAATCCTATTTATCCCAACTCTCTTTTTGAAATTTTCTATAGAAGTTATTGTTGAAAGTGAAAACCTCTTTTTAATTGTTCCACGATATGGCCCGTTCAAGAAAGGATCATACATTATAGGCAAATATTCTTTTTCAGTATCGTCATTACACAACCTAGTTCTTGTTTCAACTCTATCCAGAAAAAAAGAGTTGTCTAGAGCTTCAATTCTATTTCGAAATTCGTTGTTTAGATTATTACTTTTTTGTTTGTTGATAAAAATCCAACGATTGTCTAGATGATAAAAAGGTATTTTTTCTAATGTTGATAAAGATCTTTTTTTTTTTAAAATTTCCAAAAAAGTTGACAAACTTGGCGGGTATGTAAAAGATATTCTTTGTTTTCCATCACTTTTGCATGTGTCAAA